CCTTTTGCATCATATCTAACTGATTCCTTGGTTCGGACCGAAGAAGTAATGTCACTCGATTATTATCAAACTTACTGCAATCTTTTTCTGTCCGTGAGGATCCCGCCAGAGCCAGAGCGCCTTCTACTTCTAATAGTAATAATAGTAATAGGCCATGAACTAGATCAGAATCATTCTCAACGAATCCATAAGAAGTGATCCAATTCTTTTCATTGGGTCTGGATGAAGACCAAAGATCTTGAGCGACCGATCCGGCAGAACAACTCAAAAGATAAAGAAGTATCGTGAATTTCTTCATGCTCGTTCCAAGTTCGAAGTACCATTTGTACAAATCAGAATCCCCTCCCTTACATGATTTCTTTTTCATATAGATAGATATAGGATCTATGGGGCAATTACTTAGAAGTACATTTTGTGCAACAGCCCTTCCTATCTGATAGAAAAGGATCCCATGATCCTGAACCGATCTTATCTGGGATCGAAAATCCCAAGTTTTTCTATGAAGAGCTGATCTAATTGTATTAGTTTCTATAATGGATTTCTTCTGTGTAATACTAATTGATAGGGCCTCGTTGATAAGTGCTACAAGATCTCGCGCATTGGAACCCATGGTTATGGACCCGAATCCGTTAGTATGGAACATCCTCTTTTCCAAGTGAAATCCCCTAGTATATGAAAGAATGAAAAAGTGCTTTCGTTGTTGTGGAAGAAGAAGCCTTCGTATCTTAATGCATGTATTGAATTTATTCGGAGCTATTAGAGCGGGATCCACTTTTTGGGGAATATGAGTCGAAGCAATAACAAGAATCTTTCCAGTGGAACATCTTTCACAATCCCTGGAGAGATAGTTCTCTAATAGACCGAGGGATAAGTAATTCGACTCATTCACATGCAGATCATGAATGTTTGGAATCCATATTATGCAAGGAGACATTGCTTTTGCTAATTCGAATTGAAGGGTGATATCAAATCGGTCTCTTTTTGGCGTCATATACATAGTTAGCACATTCGTCATAGTTAGCAGCTCCGTATCAATATCAATATCGTCACTATCATCAATATCATCAATAGGATAACCTTTAGGCTTGTCATCCAGGAACTTGTTCGGAAATACCGTAATGAAAGGAACATAGGAGTTTGTCGCTAGGTATTTGACCAAACAGGATCGTCCAGTTTCTATAGAACCTATCACTAAAATACCTCTAGAAGGGGATAGGGCTAAGCGGAGCGAAAAGGGTTTTCCATGAGGAGATGGGGAATGAAAACTATTAGCCCCGCACGAGGTTTGTGAATAAGCGATTGTCTGATAATGAGCAAGGAATATCCGTCTTTCTGCTAAACAGGATCTATTGAACTCATAATTCATTAGATCCTGTTTATGAATGTCAACTAAGTATCGTAAGGAAATTGATCCCGGTTGTTCAATCATTTGATAACCAGAGTCATTCTTTGATAAATGATCACTATGAGTCAGATTCAATAGAATTTGATCAATCCTTTTTTCTGTCGTTAAGGTGGAGAACTGAACCAAGAATTCTCTTTCTTCATCATCAATCGAATCACTATTCGCGATCCATAATTCTATTTTCTCATCAATCCAATCACCGTTCACGTTTTTTATTTTTCTTATCAATGAATAGATCTCTTTACTTGTACGACTTAAATGTCTCGTATTTCTCGAAAAAATGATTTGATTGATGGGATTTGGTATGATACTTACAAGATCGATGAGATTGATCTTCCAATATTTCTTCTTAGAACGTATTGATTTGACCCCATAAGCGGGACCACCACCCAATATCATGTTGCCACCAGAAGCAAAACCCCGTATTTCTTTCAGAGAATCTCCTAATTGTTCCAGAACAACTAGAAAGAGATTTTTTAACCAGAAAGAATTCAGTTCAGATGTAGGATACCTATCCAGAAGTTTTCGAAATTCCATCATGTATGATGGAATCATCAAAGATTTGATCTTTTCTAACTCTGTCTGTAACTCACTAGAGGCTCGGGAAACAAAGAGAAGATGTATACGAACGAGATATCCAGCAACAAGAAGAAGGAAAAAGATTGAATAGAGGAACTCCCGAGCATTTGTTGATCTCAGATGTGCCCATATCAATGGAATGGGTGACTCATTCTTTCGATGAATCATTTCTTCGGACAGAAGAAGATTCTGTAAACATTGACTCGAAATCTTACTTATCAGAGTCCATTGTGGAAGAATCTTCTGAAGAATTGGCCGTGATATATCTGATCCATGCATCATATCATGAAAAATGGATACAAATTTTTGACTGCTACTTAGTATCGGCAATGGGTCTGAAAGAGTATCTAAAAGGGTGAAATTGAGATATTTGCACCCTGTCGAAGTAAGAAACCATGGCATATATGTTTGGAACAGATTCCATTTTGAGAGATTTGAAAAAGCACTATCTCGTTGAAAGGTTCTATACATCTGCCCTTTCTCAACGCATTTCTTTAGACAAAGACTCCGTTTTTT